GGACCTTATTAACCAAAGCGATACGACTTTGCACTATAGTTAGCTCAGCACGAATCAAGAATGTCCAAGGAATTCCAAGAATTCTTGTTATACATTTGTTCCAAGTCTCAATCCTCTTTTCGAGATTCATCGATATTGAATCAATCGAACGCACTTCTAACACCTGTTCCACTTTTGGAAGACCTTGCGTTATATCACCAGATCTTGATTTTTCATATATAAATGTAACTAATGTATCTCCCTCGTAAAGGATTTCTCCATAATGTCCATGAACGGTTGCTCCTGGAGTAGCCAAATAAGGCTTAGCTGATCGTATTACCACAGAGTCAACTTGAAGAATTAGAACTTGACCCGATTTTAAATGCGTTCCTTTTTTGGCTATACATACATTTTCACAAAGAAACTGCCCAAGACTAACAATTGTAGATGTCTCTTCACAATAATTGTAATGGATAAAATACCAATTCAAATTGAATGGATTCAAAATAATGTTACTGCATGAATAGGGATTATAAATTTTACCTTTTTCATCCAGTAAATAATATTTAAGTATTTGAAAACTCTGTTTTAAATTGTCAAGTTGCAAATAGTTCGTTAGTAAGATCTGATTATGGGTTATTAAATGGGAAAATAAATCCAAATTATAAATTGGAAAGCCTGTTCCTAAGGGGCCCAACGAATTACTAATTGGAATTAGGGGGTCCTTTTTGATTGATTCTTTTATTACATTGGGAGATTTTACATCATTGAATGGACCTATTCGAAAACAATTGGATGATGACAAAATTATCAAAGATTGAGATTCCTTATTTCGATTCAACAACGTATGAATAGTCCCTTGATTTGGATTAACGGATTCTTGAATGCTTGTCTTGTAATAGGAATGAATGGAAGAAAACGGATTGACATTAGCGCGATCTGATCCATTCTCAGAGATCAATCCTGCACCCGACAGATCGTTCCTTTTTCCGGTATACGAAATAGGTGACTTCGCTAAGTCGATTCTTAGAAAATCTCTAATCAAACCATTTGCCCTTATTTCAACAAAGGAAGCACAGGCCTTTTCGATTTTTTTGTCTTGGTCCCAATTCAACACTAAACAAGTCCGAACTAATTGAATACTTGTGTCCCAAATTTCAAGAATTGGGTCGTAATAAAGGATATAATTGACAACTCGAAGTTGTAGATTATCACTTTCCTGCAAGAGATCCGGCGGGAAAAGTCTTCCTAAATTTATACCGTCCGTTTTTTTATATGGGACTACAGGTTGAACCAAAACAAAATATTTTTTTTCATACCTGGAAAGTTTCATTCGTTGGATATAGAGCCAATTTTTCAATTTTTTGTATTCTTTGTAATTTTGTTTTCCGCCTCCTGGTGGTATCAATCGGAATGCCTTATTTGTCTTTCCAGGAAAATGGATATCTCCGGAAAAGATTATCAGTTTAATTTTTTCTGCTTTTTTCTTGACTCGAACCAATCCGCCTACCCGACTTCTTCTATTTAAAGTGATTTGCGTATCTACCCCAATAATACTATTGTGCCGTACCATTATGGACGAAGATTCGGCCAAAATGTGAACTTCCACGGGAATAAAAAAAAAAGGATTTACTTCCTTTTGGTATTTTGGCCAAAATACCTTGACGCCTCGATACTCAATCAAATCCTCTTCGTTGACGATTGAATTAAGTTCTCTAGTCTCATATTTAGTAAGTCCTGAGCTCTTTCTTATATATCGAGGATCGTCGAAATAAGCAAGAATACTATTTCTACGCAGAATACCATTTCTGGGAATTTCAATTGAGATACCTGAAGAAGGTATTAGTTGGTTCTCGCCTTCTTGAAGCGATTCGAGTGGGATGATAACTCGATTTCTTCGCCTCTTCGCCAATAAATCAGAATTCCCCTCGAGAATGGCCGGATTACAACGACCAGTACATGTCATTCTATTAAATTCTGAATAATCGGGAATCCAATATCCCTTTTTCTTTTTACCAGAAAAATACGAACTAAAAAATTTGTGTCTCGCTTGATTATTAGTTACTGAGGGGTTAGAAATATATCTTCGCTTAACAGAAAGAGAATAAGCGTTCATTTGATCTTGATCCTTGTGGATCGAATAGGGTCCTAGACTGGATCTCCAGGGCTCCCCTAATAATATCCATAAATGACTTGTTTTTGGTAAGAGATGAATATTACCATATGTAAATTCAGGTGCATGGTACACATCGGTATTCCAGTGCATTTCGCCCTCTGAGTCAGAATAAATATGTTTTCGAACCTTCTCTTTCAAATTCAAAGTGGATGTTCTCGCGCGAATCTCAGCAATGACTTGTTCTGATTCTACATATTGATCGTTTTGAACTAAAAGAAAACTTTTGGGCGGAATACACACATTGTGTATAATATCTTCACTCTCGATAGTTACATACAAGTCTCTAGAACATAGAAAAGCAGGATGTCCATGACGTGTACGTGTCGGATGAACTAAATCCTCATT